AAGTTCAATTCTTTCAAATGTAAAAGTCACCTTCAATTAGAACTCCTATTCTTTCACATTGTAAAGTGGGCTCCAATATAGAGTCCCTTTTAGTCACACATGATGTTTGTGTGTTTCTTTTTTTCTTATATTTGTTTCTTTTACATTTCTCCTTCTTACTTTGCAGCATTTGCATTAGCCTAAAAATTTTTTATTATGGAATTGTATTGATAACTTCAGATTCACTAAAGAAATACAAACTGGGAGCAGTGTACCAGAGGTAAGAGTGAGCACAAAACAATTGCAGAACTTGAACCTACCTTGCATTATTGGTATAGTATTGAGCAAACCATAGTAATGTGAGAGATGAGTCACTCTTGCACTTTATTACTTCTGATCATGACCAGTTATCTGATATAGAATAACACTTGGATATTCTTGGGTATAGACTATGATTATATTAGAAATATTTAAATGCTTAGATTGAGACATCATAGTGGTTACGTTCCCCCATCTTGCTTAGAGCAGTTTCATCATGAATCCCACTTAGGCCGTTGTATTCAACAGTCATCATCTATAATGCCAATATGTCAACAAAGTATTGGTGCAGCCAATTTGATCAATCCAGTTCCATCATTATAACAATGATCACACTAGTTCAACAGGTGGCATCGACTCAGTCCCGTTTCACCTTTTGTTTCTTTAACATTCTTTTAGACCGCATTGATCCTCAGTAATAAAAAGTTAAAGTTAACTATTGCACTGAACTCTCACTATGTATTGAGGCTACATTAGAACTTTAAAGATGAATCTCATCAATTTTATTTTGCATTGGAAACAATTTACCCATGTAGACAAATTGAACTGCCCGTACTATACCGCAGCATATAATATATATATATGGCTGCAGTTATGGGTATACAGAATTTGAATGGCTTTCAGAACAAGTCACACCTCTAAATTGAGTCAGCCTCAGTATGAGCTAGGCTGAATGGTGCAGCTCCTAGAATACATACGATACACAAACGGAATCTAGGGAAACGACGAAGAAAGAAGCCTACTTGAAGAACCAAGAGGAGCAAGTTGACTCACTTTATGTTATTAAAGAGTTCGCTATTACGGCCCAGTTCTTCCACGAGCGAAGCGAAGGTCCGTCAAATTGGTCTCAAAGATTATCAAGGAAACCCAAAACCTTCTCCGAGACTGTTCAGGAACATGGATCTGTGGGTATACCTGCAAAATAGCTTTCTCTACGAGCCTACAAGCTTAGCTTTGGTTTCGCTTCCAACTAAGGCTAATAAAGGAGTTGGATAGTTTTGAGTGAACGAGCTCATAGCCCTCCACCCGTAGCCCACAAAAGCGCAAATGAATATCCACGGCAAAAACGTTCAAAAAGACCGGGAAAACTGGAAAATATACCGAACATTTCCTTAAATAATGGATAAACTGACTCAGATCGGTCTCCCTCACCCTCGGCCCTCAGCTATCACCACGAGCTGGATTCGAACCACCCAAGCGACTGTCCCTTCGTACGTAGATCGTCTGTCGTTAGTTGAATTCAATTCCGAAATGTACTGCTTCGAGTCTCTTTAGCAAGCTCCCTCATTGAAAGATTGGATTGATAAACCTGCGCGCACAAGTGTCCTACTGGGCCGGCCCACGTCTGGCGTAAGATCCAATCTGTAACTGAACGAAGAAAACTGAAGTTCCTCATGCACCTTCGCCTAGAGTTTGAGTCCATCAAGGGATATACCAACTAAGGGGCTAAGGCAACTACCGCCATGAACACTATGAAACTATGAGTGAAGCGACCTACCCGCCGACTGGGGATTCCGGTATCGGTTATGTGAGGCACTGAAAGTGTTCTGCAAGATGAGTGATCTGCCTATTATCTTATCTGCAACACCAGGAACCCAATCCACGAGTGGATGGGGCCTTTGTCAATCAATGGATGAAGGATATGTTTTCTACTTTCCGAGCAATGGTGCCCATGAGGACCTGAGTGCCTATGTCACTGGGGCTGCTCCTTGGGCACTAGCTCCTAAGACGACGAGAGCCATAAGGGAAACTCTTGCTTTCTTTCCCGATTGCTTGGCTTGAGAGCTAGTTCCAGGTTTAGGGCCTGAGCTACATGCTTGCGTAGGCCAATGGCTAGTTCTCCTAGCGTCCTGTCATAAGAGTGGGTTTCGTATAGAAAGGCCTAAGAAGAAGAGATCTAAGAAATGGAATGTGCATGAAAGGAGGTTGATCAAGCTGTTTTCAATAGGCCCCACTTGGGCAATTCATGAGAATTAGCAACTTGAAAAGGTGGTCCTTACCAAGCAAGAGGAAAAGTCGGAACTAGCTCTTGAGCAAGAACCTAGAGTGGAACTCTAAATCCTAATTATAATGCCCCCTCAGGAGTTCTTCTTCGCAGTTCATCAGGGATCGGGCAGCTATCACCCATATTATGCTTCATAACCGCAGCTTTCTTCCACTCTACCAGGGTACCTCTGGGGAAAGAAAGATCCTTCCAAGCGACAGTTCCACCTTTTTCACCATGTCAAGCTCATCCCACAAAGGGAAGTCAACTCCTGAATGGCCTTCACTTTATCGGGGTCAACTTCGATTCCTCGTTTACTGACAATGAAACCCAGAAATTTCCCCGATTGGGCTCCGAACGTACACTTGGCCGGATTTAAACGCAGCTGGTACTTCCTAAGTCGATCGAAGAGCTTCTTCAAATTCACTAAATGATCTTCTTCCGGCCTAGATTTAGCAATCATGTCATCTACATGCACCTCGATCTCCTTATGCATCATATCATGAAACAGAGTGACCATGGCGCGCTGGTAGGTTGCCCCGGCATTTTTGAGACCAAAAGGCATCACCTTGTAGCAGAAAGTGCCCCATTCTGTAATGAAGGTTGTCTTCTCTCTGTCTTCCTCAGCCATCAACATCTGGTTGTAACCCGAGAATCCGTCCATGAAGGAGAATAATTCATGTCCCGCAGTATTGTCGACGAGCATATCTATGTGTGGTAGCAGAAAATCATCTTTCGGGTTTGCCCTGTTCAGGTCTCGATAGTCAACACACACTTCTTCATCGTGGCATAGAGTTTCTCTCTTCTTAAAGTATACAACACTTCCCGCAAGTGCTATAAGTGAGCATCTTGGTCGGCGCTGTAGACAAGTATTTCACCAAAATACACAACTACAAACTTGCCAATGTATGGTCTGAGCACTTGATTCATCACCCTCATAAATGTGCTCGGGGCATTGGATAGCCCAAATGGCATAACCAACCATTCGGACAGTCCATCCCTCGTCTTGAAGGCTGTTTTCCACTCATCACCCGGTCTAATTCGGATTTGATGATAGCCTGACTTGATCTCAAGCTTTGAGAACACTATAGCACCTGACCTGCAAGCTGATCAAGCATGTCATCCAATCTCGGGATCGGTAAATCAATAGGTTAGGTCTTCCTTGCCGTATGAGAGTATACTTAAGAGTCAGAGCGGGCGACATCCTACACAATGGTCTACCGATAGCCACATGGAAGGAGTTGTTCCCAGTGAAAAGGAGTTTCTATATGTCAGATTCATGTTCTGTAACAACCGAACCGACACACTTGAATTCAATAGCAGCCTAGTCTCAAGCAGCGGATGAAGTAAGACCTTATTCTATAACACCTTATGGTCAAGAAGTCACTTACCTTCACCGCTCTGTTCTGCTTCTTTTATCATCGAGATTTGGTCTTCAAGGGCTTCGTATCTTATCTGCGGAAAAGAGTCCTACTTTCATGTGTTAAGCATATAGCTAGCTAACGTCAAAGTCAAAGTTATAGGTTGAAAATGTGCAAAATCTTACGTAAAATACGGGGTTTTTGCAGTGATCTCAATAGACTTGGATTGCTCATCAAAAAATACATATCTTACGATAATAGCTTCAAAAGGTCTTTTCATTGAAAAATCCCGGGTTTTTTTACTTTATTTCTTAGTTTTTTAGCGTATCAATTGTATGTACGGTAATCCATGATTAAAAGCATAGTGAGAGCAAACTCCCATCATCATCATTTTGTTTAATCTAGTAAAAGACTAGGACGAAGGCGCACTCTCCCTAAGAGCAATAGGACTGTGATTCCTCATTCCAAAAAGAAGGACCTTACAATCAAAATGGTTTCGCAAATGAAATGAATTTATATCATCTTCATGGGCAGGGAATAGGTCTGTAAGCCGAGACTGAGGCAGAGACATACGCAGGTGCAGATAGATGTTTCCATACCCCCCCCTTTTCAACAATCCAAGGAAAGTTAGACCCATGCTCGCTCTGTTTCAGCCATTTCCGGTGAATATTAATTTAAAGGACTCCTACTAGCCAGCCAGTGCTCTTCCTTCTCCGTGTGAGCCAATACTCTCCTTCAGTCCCTTCTGCAGTTGTAGTTGTTTTCAATCCTTTGATTGGAAGAAGAAGTCTACCCGAGCATAGATATTTTCCTATCGAAGGAATGTCACTGTAGTATGAACTAACTAGAACTAGGGCTATTCTTCGCATCGAGCAGTACAGAAAGCATCTAAAGATGAAGGGGAATAAACAGCGCTCTTGGCTGCCATAGTTGTTGTACGAGTAATAAGATAGGATAGCGAGGCATGGAAGCTTTCTGCACAAAGCAGACCAGCACTTTTTATTCATTAATAGCCGTTACATGGGAAGTACATCCAAAAGGAAGCTTACACACACATAGACAAACCAGCCAAACAACTAAACACAACATATTAAGTAAACAACTGACTCTTATTAGTTCCCCCCGTTGTTTCCATTTCCCCCGCGGTTGCTTATGGCCCCCTTCACAAGGAGAGATTGCTGTTCTTGAAGGAGGGCCCGTTTCCGGTCTTCAAGAGCGCGAATGCCGTCCCGGAGCGCTTGCATGGCTTCGGCCACGACCTCCGGATCAATAGGAGGCAAGTGCTCCCAGAAGGCAGCCAGGGTTTGCTCCCGCTGGAGCTTCTCGTTATCTATACTTTGAATTTCTTGATTTATTTGGGAAAGTCTTTCGACGGTAACTGGTGGATCCATCTCCCTTTGCTTTTCCAAATAGAGACTGAAAGAAGCTTCTATTTATAGGCGTTGGAGGCCCTTAACTCTTTCTTATTATTAGTAATTCTTGATTATTTTCTAATAAGTGGTGTCCTGTCTTGCTTATGACGACGGACCGGCCCTCCCCCTGTTTTTCGCGGGTATCGAAACGTGGCCTGACACCGATGAGAATCTGTCAGACTAGTACTCCACCAGGAGCTGCCAAAGTACGTTCAGCCAATCGTCACTCGTCCGTCCTTGATTAACTTGATTGATCTGATCAGACGCTTGCTTTTTCCCAGCAAAGGTACCGTTTACAGCTCAATCCGTAAGTTCACACTAGTCAGTACAGCTTTTTTTGAATTAAGTTTAGTGAAGAAGTTTATAAAAGAAGAAAGTGACAAAAAAACTTGGCGGAAAGCTCTATGGGCCGAGGCTATATGGGCGAAGGCCCTTTCCTTTGGGCTTTTAGATAGTTAGAGCCTTAGTGAGGACGGAATAATCTAATAAGGGACCCAGACGAAAGAAAGACACCTGCACACGATCGAAAGCCATGAAGGCTAAGAGCTGAATCAATAGCAGCGGATTCTGTAAGAACAAAAGGGGATTCGAGCAATATCTCCATTTCCAGTCGAAAGGCATCTTCAATTGAATAAGGGAAATTTGCTTCTCATTCATTCCTTTATCGAGGAAGAACGCACTCTGGTATGCACCCGGGATGATGCCTGTAAGTTGACTTTTGTAAGAAGCTGCTGTGGGAGGAGGTTCCGTAGTCTGGGCTTCGATTTCCATTTCAGTTGTCTTTCACCAACACCAGACTTTCTTTTTTTCTTGCTCCGATCAAGTTAGGCGAGCTCCTCCGGTGAAGATTCAGAGGGAGGAGAGCATTCTCAGACTTTCAGCTGAAAGAGAGAGTGACGGAGCTTCTTTGCACATACTGCTAATTGAGAGATTCCAACGTCATTCTCAAAGAAATCCAATGAGGCTAAGCGAAACAGGGCAAAAAGATAGTTGGGTTGGGAAGACATCTCGAAAACCAGGAAGTTCACCAGTGAGACTTCACATAGCTCTTGTGAGGGTTCGCCATTTCTTAGTGCTGTAGATAGAGTTGTTGAATCCCGCGGGAGAAGGCCAACCAATTAGGCTTATAGATTTGAGCTAGACCTGTTAACTTAACTGAACGAAGTGGTAAAACCACCTTCTCTTGATTCTAGTTCTATATCCACTTCCCCTCCTTTAATGGCTTTCACCCTACCCATGAAAGGGACTTTGTTTCTGTTTAAGATGATTCCTAAACCCTAGAACTTAAAATTAACCTACACCGCCCACTAACCATCTGGTAAACCGAAGGATATTCTGCTTCCTTCCAAGCCCACTACGAATAGAGTCAAAATGCCTTCTTGTTACTATCTATTCAAAGTATATTCTCAATCGGCGAAGTCTCGCTGCATTGAAAGCGGTAGACTGGTGCTTCTATCCAGTGAAGCACGAGAGCCTCCCTTCTCAGGCATTCACTATAAGACTAAACTCCAGAGTCACTCATCTAGGATAAGAAAAGCTACAGGTATCAAACAAATTACGATTGAAAGGAAAGAGTAAGAAATAGCTCTTAGGAAGAAAACTCCTGATACAGTCAACTACAGCTAGCGAGGATGGGAAGTGGAAAAAGGAGAAGCAAACAGCACAGCAAAGCAGCATGAGTCTTTCGCGCACTAAGCATAGTCTTATTGGCCCTAGCGCACAGAGCAATAGTAAGCTACTTCACTCGAGAAGAAGAAAGACGCTATCGCTCTCTCTGGGAATTTTTCTCTTCCAGCCCTTGCCACCTCTACTTCTCTAAGAGCAATCACAAGCGCAATGTCGACTGTTAAATTTTAAAATTTTGGGGTTGGTAGGGCAAAAGCATAAGGTAAGCTCCTCGGTTGCGGGAAAGAAAGAAGAGACAACTGCCTTCAGGAAGCAACTTTCCCTTCGGTAGTAGCTCTATCTGCTCCTTAGTCGTAGCAGTTAGGGTAGCGGCTCTTGCTAGTTCAATCTGTTAGTAGCTCGGTTAGTAGCTTCAGTTAGAGCTCTCCTTTTAGTTTTTCATCGAGAGATGATATGAATTGAATTTTCAAACTAATCTTCCCTAAATAGGAAATGAACTGAGAGCAGAGGAAGGAGACAGCGTTAATGGACTTAGGGGCGTAGCGAACCGCAAATCCTTTAACATTAACAGCAGAAAAGCATTCGAACTTAATAGATGCATTCTTCACTGGAAAAAGCAGTAGAATAGAAAAGTGTCTTCCCCGGAAAGGTAGATTAGATCATCAAGGGAAGATTCAAGAGTCGGATTCATTGATTGAGTGGAATCGGTCATTGAATTGCATGTGTTAAGCAAATGACATGAGAAAAAGGGGGTGAAAAGGCAGCAAAAGTAACGAAAAACACGGGGTTTTAGCAGCTCTTTCACTCTCATTTTCATGCTATTCAGGAATTACATATTTTACGATAATAGTGTCAAAAGACCTAAATAAGGTTTTTAATTTGATTGATTCAAGTTCCGTGCTGCTCGCCACTCCCCGAGGCCAAGGACGGGGTCGAACCGTCATTCCAGGATTTGCAGTCCGATACATTTCCATTATGTTACCTAGCCAAACCCGCCACCTCATGTGCCAAAGTCAAAGGGCTGTTCTTCCTTCCCCGCTCCCTCTTTTTCTACATATGCGGTGGTGGGCTCCGCGCTCTATTCGGTCGGAACCCGGTTCGAGAACCTTCTCTCATGGATTCCCTTCACCAAGTCATCGCCAGCAATCAGCTCTTATCCCTTGGTGTCAAAGGGCGAGTAAGGGACGGGGAGGGGGAGGGGAGTTTCGGGAACAAAGCCCCCCGATTTTAAAGTTCAGCCCTACCCTATAGTAGATTTCCCTATCTAAGCTATATCAACATAGCCAACTAGAAAACTCATCCGCTTGTCAATTCTTGGTGTAATGCTCACTCGTAAATGATTGGTGTCAGAATTTTTCACTAATCAGGTGTGATCAGTCTCGTCCGTGTAAGAATTAGGAATTCCTCTTCCAACTCGTCCCGGAATGGGCGTTATGGCAAAGAACAAGAAGAAAACAAAAGGAGGAATTTGTCCAATAGTAACAAATGGTGCCTCCACAGGTTGACATCCGATCCAACCTAGTAGTAAGCGATCCGCCAAAAGCAACCAAAATATTCCTTGGTGAATCGGGCGAAAACTTGAACTACGTACATACATACTTTTAAAAAAAGGTAAAGCCAACAGACATATAAAAACTGGTGCTATTGCGGCTACACCTCCCGATTTGTCAGGTATACTACGAAGAATGGCATGGATCGGTAGGAAATACCATTCCGGCACAATATGGGGCGGGGTGGGCATCGGATTAGCAGGTATATAATTGTCGGGATGCCCCAAAACATTAGGAGCATAAAAAATCCAAATGGAAGAAAAGATAGCAAAAGCTACCCAACCTACTAGATCCTTTACATAAAAATAAGGGTAAGAAGCAATTTTATCCATCTCTGAATGTACACCCAATGGATTATTTGATCCATATTGATGCAATGCGGCCAGATGAAGAAGACTGGCGCCTACTAAAATAAAGGGGAGTAAATGATGAAGACTAAAAAAACGATTTAAGGTGGCATTGTCCACGGAGAAACCACCCCAAAGCCAAGTCACTATGGTATCTCCTACTACAGGTATGGCGCTAGCTAAGCTTGTAATTACTGTAGCTCCCCAAAAGCTCATCTGACCCCAAGGTAGTACGTATCCTATAAAAGCTGTCACAATCATTAATAGGAAGATTACAACTCCGAGACACCGAACTAATTCCCTAGGACTGCTATAACTCGCATGATATAGACCACGAAAAATATGAAGGTGAACCACAATGAGAAACATACTTGCCCCATTAGCATGCATATAACGGAGCAACCAGCCCCCTTCAACATCTCTCATAACGTGTTCTACGCTGTTGAAAGCTAGATCCACATGAGGTGTGTGATGCATAGCTAAAAAAACGCCAGTCACTATCTGAATGACTAAACAAAGACCAGCTAACGGACCGAACCCCCACCAATAACTAAGATTGCTCGGGGTTGGATAATCTATCAAATGCTGATTAAGTGTGGAGGATATAGGTTGTTTAAGAAGAGAGAATCGTTGGTTCCTTATAGTCATTTTTCTTTCTTATCGTGACAACTCTTGTTCTCCCACCTTTTTAGCGTTCTGGGCTAGATCTTTATTAATTTAAAGTAAACTTTCTTCCACCTCCGAAGGATGGAGGGGGTATACAGCGAAAGAAGCGCCGAAGGGGTCATCCTGGGTTACTGAAGAGTCGTCCGACTGCTCGGCGACCGAATCAGAGAGGTTTTTACCGCTTTCTCTTCTCTCCAGCACTCTCGGACTGATCATCTTGCTGCAACAAAGCAAGCTTAGGAATGAATCTCATGGAAATTTAGGTCTCTGTCCGCTTGGGAGATTCTTCTTTCCTCTTCGGTGAAAGAGGGGGGAGAAAGAATTCTAAAAGGAGAGAAGATTTCGTCCACCAAGCGGGACAGAGTGCGACCCCTAAGCAATTGGAGGTTCTCGCTCATCTCTTGGGGGTCCATATCATCTGAAAACTTTTCCTGTTTCATTAGCATAGCTAAATTTGAATAGGATGACTCAGCGTCAGGAAAAGTACCCTTGCCTTGATTGAATTTGGCTTCGCTGCGCCCTGAATCAATCAAAAAGCTTATTGATTTGGTTCATCCCATTTCATTTGGGCGAGAGGGAGGCTGTGAGTCACCTGGGCTACGGATTTGTCGGTTGGTTGATTCTCGAAATCACCTCTTGAGAAAAAAAAGGTAGCTTGCTTCCCGACCCACAAATGAATAGGAAGCGGGGCGAGGGTCTTTCATTAAAGGGGGGAAAAGAGGGGTGGAGCTTTGTTCTGTCTGGGGGGGCCGCCTTGCGCAGCTTTGGAAAGGAGAGAATTTCAGAAAGTCACCCTCTCCAACCTTTTCTATCTATCTTTAGAAGTAGGGCGAGAGAGAGTCAATATGATATTTGCGTTGGTTTTTCCAACGAAACTAAGCACTTTTTTTTCTTTATCATTCGGAAGGCTCAGTCCCACACTCTGACTTCAATGATGGGAACAACCTCAACCAGCTGGCTTCTGGGTGAAGCTCCCCAATCATTGCCTTCTTGTCTTTGAGAGCCGGAGGAGGGGTATTCATGTTAGTGTTAGTTAAGTGCCCGCGTCCTCTGTTTTATTGCTAGAAGTGTAGTTCCCAACGCACGGCCGTGCGCCTGGCGGTTTTCCGCCGCAGCCTAAAGACGTATAAGCAAGCCAGTCACCGGAAATAAACTAGACTTATCCAGAAATGCTACTCAAACGTGCTATGATCAATGGGACAAGGACCGTTCTACAGGAAATTCATCACTTCTAAGCTCTTCAGTGCCTTCTTTCTTGTGGATGCGCGGCAGCTACCATTGTCAATAAGCCTTGACACATCTCCAGAAGACGACATGCGTTCACTGATTACTATACGATGTCATTCAACGCACTCAACTTCGTCTTCTAGTTTCAGTTCTTTTTTTCGTGTAGGAGCGCTCTCTTCCCTCTGTCTAGGAAAGGTTAAAAAGAAAAGCCTGATTGACGGTGTTTAGAGCTTTCTTGATCTGAACTAAGGGTTTGACTTTGTAGGCTGAGTGCGCTTGCAAGGTCCTTGTCTTAGGGCAATTTCATTGCCTTCTTTCAAGTTAAGGCGGAAGAGCCCACCGCCCACCACCTTCACGCCCTGCCCCCGATCGAGTACTTCGCCCGGTAGGCGGCTAGGGAAAGAAAGATAGATAACAACTATCTTCTGTTACGCTATTCTGAACGCAAGGCAAGCGGACTAGCAAGCTCTTCCCAGTCCCGTTCTTTTTCTTTCTTCAATAGGGAAAGGCCCGACTAAGAGGCTATCATCCGTCAACCTTTGTCCAAGCAACTTGCTTTGATCAGAAGCTTAGTCTGAAAATACACTTCCACTTAGTTTTTTCTTGGCCTTCCGCACTCTCTAGCTGTGATTACGACGGCAACTATCGAATCTTGGATCTGACTGGGAACCATTTCAATTTGAGAACCATGGTTCGTGAGATTACCTCATCCTAGCGCCTTGTGGAACTCCCGTTAGGGGAATAGCCCCGCCTAGAATGAGGCGACCTTCGAAGAAAGACGAGATCCAATCGAGAGCTGAGAATCCCCCTTTAATCCGTATTACCAATCCTCCGAGGGGACATTTTAGGAATCGCACTTGAATCGAAAAGACTTTCGTCATCTTATTGTCACCTCTTATCCCATTGAGCCTGGAGCTCCAACCCCGGCAAACTCAGAACCTTGACCCTTTCTTGGAACTTGATCAGACTTCCTTGAAAGATGGGGCGCCATACCCATTTTCTTCCTATTGGCCTCTCGACCGGCGGACTGGTCCCATCCTTAGCCCGTAATCGCATTTCGAAGAATCGGGGAACTTCTTTAAAAAATCATCCTTATAGATAGACTCAATCTACCCCAACACTCCACACTGGCAGAGACCCCAGATTTTGAATCATGGCTTGAATCCAGCCTACGAGCGGGAACTCATTCTGGTGGTACTCACATGATTTGCACCGCGATAGACGCTTTCCGTCGATAGAATAGACTCAGACCGGGCCGAAACCATTAGCATTCCATACTTGAGGCAGGCAAGAGCTTACAGCAGGACAGGATCGTCTTTCTCTTTGCCCCTCACAGCCCCAGACTTAGAATATAAGTCTTGTTTGCTGGCCTTTGACTAAGGAAGGGAAGACGATCTATCTATCTCATTATTAAGGGCCGAATCCCTATATTCCATATCCTGCTAGCTTGATTCCGGATCTACCTATTAAGTTCAGTCTTCTTTTTGCTGACTTGAGTCCAGAAGGGAAGCGACTGATTTCTAATTCTTCTTTGCTAGCGCTTGCCTCCTGTGGAATTCATTCCATTAACAAGCTTCAAATAAAAGAAAGCCTTTTTGTTGTTACAGGTTAAGTTCTATATTTCACTCCGTGGGCCAGCTAATTAACGAAAGTCATTTCCATAATGGAGTGAGTGTTCCTTGAACCGGGATTTATGATACGGGGGCTTCCGAACGAACTGACTGAACGGTAGGAAGGGCAGCCCTCGTGTCTAACGGCTAGATTGCTAAGAGGTCATATAGGATTGTCCTTAATCTACCCTAATATCTCTTTACAGAAAAAGAAAAGGTAAAAGGTGAGGCAAGTAGGGGAGCCTAAGCCAATTAGTCTAGTCGGAGGTCCCAGTGCGATTAGGTGTCCGCTAGTAGGGTCAGCGAACAATGGGACTGAAGCGAGCAAGAGAAGATCTTTTAGGATCCCCAGAAACTTCCCGCATCTTTCTTTCTCTCATCAGTAGCTTTCAATGCTTTCTCTATGAAAAAAGTGACAACACGAAATTCCGTCAAAAAGGCTTAGCAAGACCAGCAAGAAAACGGATGCGCGTTAGCGAACGGCTTTCGCGCAGCTCAATCCTGTTCTACGACCACCCTCGATTCAATCCCCAGCCGTGCTAGTCCTTTCTTTCTGATTTCAGCAAGCGCATATCTCATGATTGATGCACGCTTCCGACTAGTAATAACCGGCATGAAGCTAAACTCTCATTCCAAGGTTGTTCGAGCGAAAGGGTGAGCCCCGATCAATCAATGAGACAAAGGTGAAATGCCAGCCACCGCTCTACTCTCCCAGTTCACTCGAAAAGAGAGGGAGTAGTAGTGTGCTGCCCCTGTAGCACTATCGGAGCCTCTAAAGCCAGTGATTCGTCTATGGGAAAGAAAGTACACTAGAGGTTCCCTTCTTCCTTGCAGCGCATTTAAACTTCTTTCTGGGCCATTGGGAGATAGTCTTCTCAGATAGGGCATGCCGACACCCACCATAAACATAAAAAGATTCTTTCCCATCACGTGCTGGCAGCTATTTTCGAGTAGGCCGATAGGAAGCAGTTGAGGCACCTTGGCCCATGTCTTTAGGAAAAAGGAAACCCTGTCGGAGCGTTGGTTCTAGCTTCCAATCCCTTCTTTCTTGTTTATCATCAATCTTGCCTTTTTTCTTTCTTTAAGCGCGAGAAGAGGTTCACCGGGCTGCTTTCATTCTCGCCTAATCAGAGTTGTTAGTGTACCCGCTCGCTCCGTCGTCTGAGCAAGAGCTAGGAGGCTGGTTTGGCTTAGATGGCTCCATATGAATTAGGAAGCATGGTTCGCTGACGTGAGAGGGACCGAACAGGAAAAGCATCTATTTCAGGAAATGAGGATGATTGTTCGGTAGTTGGCCGCAGGGTGACATGTGATTGACCCAAGTCTTTCTCAAGGGCTTAGCTCCCAGGATAACCATAGAAGGGGGTGACTCTCCATTAGCCTTATTGGCTTAGAATGAAGCCCCTCTCGCCTTAGCTTAATGGGACTCTGGCCGTTCACTTAAGCTGAACGACTTCCCTAACTACTACAGAGACTACTGTAGAAGTACTATGAGGAGGACTTTATCATCATTTACATCATTTATTTACAAGCAACTTGCCTTCTTTTATTAGATCCTTCGACATGGCATGATACATATCCGTTCTTTCGTCCGGTCCAGGGGCGTCCCCGAAATGAATGTTCTCTTCTACTTGATTATCGTCAATTGCCCGATTCTCCCTCTCATTCGCACAGCCAACTCCCTCTTGTTCTCTGGAAGCATCGATCCCGGATTGTCTGGCAATTCCATTCTTGCCAGCGATTAGAATTTCGCTTAGGACGACAAGGCTCTCCGAAGATCTCTTTATAGCATGCTACCTATGAAGCTTCCCTTCACCACAAGGTAGAGGTTCTATCTGACGGTATAAGAGCTCTTTCCGCCGCAATGAAAGCACAACCCCACAGGGACTGGGCTGGAGCAGAACAAGTTCTTCCTTTTGTTACTGCCGCTTCATTCTAACATGCTCGTATTCTCGCTGCCGCAAAGGGTGCACCTTCTATTTCATTTACCCTTCATTTTCTTCAAAGTTTGCTTGGCCTTACTTAGGGACCTTGGCTCCAAAAGAGACCCTTTCTTCCGCTTTTAGACTCTTTTTCTCTGATTCAAGGCGGAATCTCTCTTCTCTGGATGTTGTGCTTGTCATGGCTAGATCTATAATAGAAAGGCCTGGCCGAAGTGACTCTTTCTGAAGAGCGCTAGCCCATGTATTTAGGAAAAACGGATATGTACTTCTCTTACGTGACTGAGATAAAAGAGAAATGGAATTTCCAAGAACCGGAGGTGGTGCTCTTGGTATTATAGTAGCGAGATTCCATCTCTTGTAGAGGAGGGTGGGGTCACTATCTATGAAAAGCCAGGAGGGGGGACCGTCTCAACCGGACGAACTCTATGGGGCCGTCCGCCCTTTCTTACCCGGGGATTCGGGAACAACGTCGATGCCTACAGAGGGCGCTCCTCAAATTGAGGGCTTCTCGTCCTACCCCTATCGCGATGATCAAGTCATTGGTGGGGATAGTGTTGAAGCCATACAACGGCGGCTATTGATTCGACATCTGGGGAGTACTACCCAGCGGATCCTCGATGAGACCCTAATCCAAGCACGGGACCTCTTCGAGGTGAAAGTGGACATAATAAACCAGATGTCTCAACTCTACCCAGGGCGTCCTTGGATGGAACGCGGTGCCCGAGCACTTGATAATCCCCGAACATCTACGGGGGGGGAGAGGTTGGAACGACTTTACCACATTTTAGACGACCTCAAACAGGGTGGACACTCATCCGAGGCCTTTAAAAGGCTAAAAAGAGCCATTTGATGTCTTTGGGGTCTTTAGAATGTCTGGAGATTGGGCAGATCATGACTAAACAACCACGGCGAAGAAAAGCCAAAAGTAACTAGGCGGCTGCCCAGAAGATAGAATCAGAGGTTGGCTTGGACTAGAA